TATTAATAGAAAATCGACCGCGAGGAATCGAAGAATTGCAGATGAATCTACAAAAAGAATTTAATTGTGTCAACCGAAAACTTAACATTACTATCACAAGAATTGCAAAACCTTACGGAAGCCCTAATATTCTTGCAGAATTTATAGCAGGCCAATTAAAGAATAGAGTTTCTTTTCGAAAAGCAATGAAAAAGGCTATTGAATTAACTGAACAAGCAGATACAAAAGGAATTCAAGTACAAATTTCAGGGCGTATCGACGGAAAAGAAATTGCGCGTGTCGAATGGATCAGAGAAGGCAGGGTTCCCCTCCAAACCATTCGAGCTAAAATTGATTATTGTTCTTATACAGTTCGAACTATCTATGGAGTTTTAGGCATTAAAATTTGGATATTTATAGACGGGTAATAATAAACCTTTACTTGTCTTTCCCGTCGATCCAGCGATGTAACAAAAAAATATAAATTCGTTCCTTTTTTCTGTTCAATCAAAACAAAACCAAAATGAACAATTCTATAAGGTTGAATAAAAATTAGATTGACCCTTTGAAAATAATTGCTATGCTTAGTGTGCGACTCGTTGGTTTTTTAGGGTTAGGATTAAAGAAAAAAAAAAAGACCAGCCTTCTTTGTATAAACAAATAACTATAGAACTAATAACCAACTCATCACTTCACATTATCTGGATCCAAAGAACCAGTCAAGATATGATATATCGGTCATATCACTGTAGCAACTGAAATCTTTTTTGCATAAACAAAAGAAAAATCAATCTGATTCTAAGTTGTGAAGCGAAGAAGAAAGATGTGGATAAATGGAAGGGTGAAAGAAGGGGCGAAACAAACAAAACCAGCGATATAAAATTCCATCCAATATGAATATGTAAGGTTTATGAGTCATCTCATAAAAAAGCAGTGTAATAAAGCATCAATCAATATGGATTCATAAAAAATAAAATGAATCTACAAAAAAATAAGAGCTTCGAGCCAATAAAGACTAAGAAAATTGGCTCAACAAAAAATTTCATTATAAGCTCCATTGTAGAAATTAGACCTAACCATTAAGTAAGAAGCGATGGGAACGATGGAACCTGTGAATCCAAATCTATTGAAAACAGACTCATTGATCGGGATGGCGAAACAAACCAGAGACTAATTCCTTCATTTATTGGGAAAAGAAAAGTCATGAGTTAACCCTACAACTGAAATAGCAACGAAAAGAGTAAATATTCGCCCGTGAAAACTTTATTTTCTTGGATTGATAATTTTTGGTCAATACAATAGGATAAAAAGCAAAACAAAATAAAGATTCGTTATAACATAAAAAATACGATATTTAAAATATAAATATTAATATGTTTAGTTAGCTAAAAAAACAAGATATACAAATGAATAATAGACAATTTGAAAATTTTATTATTCGCGAGGAGCTGGATGAGAAGAAACTCTCATGTCCAGTTCTGTAGTAGAGATGGAATTCAGAACCAACCATCAACTATAACCCCAAAAGAACCAGATTTCGTAAACAACATAGAGGAAGAATGAAGGGAATATCTTATCGAGGTAATCATATTTCTTTCGGTAAATATGCTCTTCAGGCACTTGAACCTGCTTGGATCACGTCTAGACAAATAGAAGCAGGTCGACGAGCAATGACACGAAATGCACGCCGCGGTGGAAAAATATGGGTACGTATATTTCCAGACAAACCGGTTACAGTAAGACCCGCAGAAACGCGTATGGGTTCGGGGAAAGGATCCCCTGAATATTGGGTAGCTGTTGTTAAACCAGGTCGAATACTTTATGAAATGGGTGGAGTAACAGAAAATATAGCCAGAGGGGCGATTTCAATAGCATCGTCCAAAATGCCTATACGAACTCAATTCATTATTTCAGGATAAAAAGAATCAAAAGAAAAAGGTCTTGGGGATAAAAAAACAACCACAGGTGCCGGTTTCTTTCTTTGGACAAACAATATTTCTTTTTTTTTCTTCACTCTTTGCTTTGCATTGAAAGAATAGATTCTAAAAAAATGATATGATTCAACCTCAGACCCTTTTGAATGTAGCGGATAACAGCGGGGCTCGAGAATTGATGTGTATTCGAATCATAGGAGCTAGCAATCGTCGATATGCTCATATCGGTGACGTTATTGTTGCTGTGATCAAAGAAGCAGTGCCAAATATGCCCCTAGCAAGATCAGAGGTGGTCAGAGCTGTAATTGTACGTACTTGTAAAGAACTCAAACGTGATAACGGTATGATAATACGATATGATGACAATGCTGCGGTTGTCATTGACCAAGAAGGAAACCCCAAAGGAACTCGAGTTTTTGGTGCAATTGCCCGGGAATTGAGACAGTTAAATTTTACTAAAATAGTTTCATTAGCTCCGGAGGTATTGTAAGGTCTTCTAAAATAAGATAAGACCATCATATGGTTATAGTAAGGTATTTGAAAGAAAGAGATTAAGAAATATATTCAGAATTTTTAGTAGATTGTGT